CATAGCTAATTACTCCTATCTTTTTTTTGTAAAGACGAGGAAACATATTCTATTTTCAATATTCTCCTATTTACTACGGCGACGAAGAATCAAACTATCACTATATTTATTCCTTTTTCTACTTCTTCTTCCAAGCGCAGGATAACCCCAAGGGGTTGTGGGTTTTTTTCTACCAATTGGGGCCCTCCCTTCACCACCCCCATGGGGATGGTCTACAGGGTTCATAACTACTCCTCTTACTACAGGACGCTTACCTAGCCAACACTTAGATCCGGCTCTACCCAAACTTTTCTGGTTCACCCCAACATTACCTACTTGTCCGACTGTTGCTGAGCAGTTTTTGGATATCAAACGGACCTCCCCAGATGGTAATTTTAATGTGGCCGATTTACCCTCTTTTGCAATCAGTTTCGCTACAGCACCCGCTGCTCTCGCTAATTGTCCACCCCTTCCAAGTGTGATTTCGATGTTATGTATCGCCGTGCCTAAGGGCATATCGGTTGAAGTAGATTCTTCTTTTTGATCAATCAAAACCCCTTCCCAAACTGTACAAGCTTCTTCCAAAGCATACGGCTTTCTGGATGTATATGATGATATCTAGACAGATGGATCTCATATGAATCGTATGATGAAGTACCACATGAGTGGATATATAGGAATCCAAATCTGCCGAATCACTCATGTTATGATCTTCTACATCCTAGGTCTCCCCGTTCCTTCATCTGGCTTATGTTCTTCATGTAGCATTCAGACCGAATGACTCTATGAAATTACGTCGATACTTCCACATATTAATATTACGGGTAACGTAGGAGACATATCTCTTTTTCCCCGGGGGTAGAATTACCACTGCTTAGCTTTCAATTCGCCTCTGACCATCAAATGAAATGTGAATAACCCGTCTTCCTCTCTTTGAAACAAGGGGCGTTTCCGGCTCTGTCGGTGCTTCAAACAATTTTGTCTTCTCCATATTACTATATCTCTAGAGTCAATAATTTTATATGAGGAACTACTGAACTCAATCACTTGCTGCCGTTACTCTTCAGTTTTCTGTTGAGGTCTATCCCGTAGAGGTACTCAAATTGGATCAGTGATCGATTTCTAGGTTTCGTTGTAAACCTAATTGGTTACTTCCAATTACGTAAATCAATGGTTCAAACCGCACTCAAAGGTAGGGCATTTCCCATTGAGATAGGAACTTCTGTACCAGAAACAATGGTATCTCCAATTATAGCCCCTCTGGGATGTAAAATATATCTCTTCTCACCATCCCCATAGTGTATGAGACAAATATATGCATTTCGATTAGGGTCGTATTCTATGGTTACGATTCTACCAGATATGTCTTTTTCATTCCGTCGAAAATCGATTTTACGGTATAGACGCTTATGACCTCCCCCTCTATGCCTTGCGGTAATGATTCCTCTGGCATTACGACCTTTACCACAACGACGCTGTCCATAGATCAAATTATTTCGTGGATTGGATTTCACTTGACTGCCGACGGCTCCATTGCGTGTGCTCGGGGTAGAAGTTTTGTATAAATGTATCGCCGTGTTATTAAGTATTTTGATTTAAGTTCTTTTCTTTCTAAGAGGTGGAATAGAATAACCCGGTTGAAGCGTAATGATCATACGTCTGTAATGCATTGTATGTCCCATAATGGGTCCCATTCTTCTACCCTTTCCCGGGAGTCGATGACTATTCATAGCTATTACCTTGACACCAAAGAAGAGTTCGACCCAATGCTTTATTTCTGTCCTAGTTGATCCTGATTCGACATTAGAAGTATATTGATTGTTCCCCAATAACCGAATACTTTTGTCTGTAAATACTGCATATTTGATTCCATCCATAAATCCATTTTCTTCCCTATGAGTTCCAGTATCGATAAGAATTCTATTTCTTACTGTTCATATGTTATGGTATGAATATATCATACTAATTCGTTATGTATGGATGATGAGATTTCATTGATACAGAGCCAATTCCAATAGACGTATTGAACGTTCCCGTTGGCGTGCATCCAGCAGGAATTGAACCTACGAATTTGCCAATTATGAGTTGGGCGCTTTAACCATTCAGCCATGGATGCGTAACGGGGATCGTCATACATCGTAAATAAACAAATTCCAATTGAAATGAAATCCTTAGGAGGAATCAATGAAGCAGGAAGCAGTGAAACGACATCCGTTAAAATCCTGGATCCTCGAATTGAGAGAGATATTGAGAGAGATCAAGAATTCTCACAATTTAGTAGATTCGTGGACCAAATTCGATTCCGTGGGATCTTTGACTCACATTTTTTTCCACCAAGAACGTTTTATGAAACTCTTTGACCCCCGAATTTGGAGTATCCTACTTTCGCGCGATTCACAGGGTTCAACAAGCAATCGATATTTCACGATCAAAGGTGTAGTACTGCTTGCAGTAGCGGTCCTTATATATCGTATTAACAATCGAAATATGGTTGAAAGAAAAAATCTCTATTTGATGGGGCTTCTTCCTATACCTATGAATTCCATTGGACCCAGAAATGAGACATTGGAAGAATCTTTTGGGTCTTCCAATATCAATAGGTTGATTGTTTCGCTCCTGTATCTTCCAAAAGGGAAAAAGATCTCTGAGAGTTGTTTCATGGATCCGAAAGAGAGTACTTGGGTTCTCCCAATAACTAAAAAGTGTATCATGCCTGAATCTAACTGGGGTTCGCGGTGGTGGAGGAACCGGATCGGAAAAAAGAGGGATTATAGTTGTAAGATATCTAATGAAACCGTAGCTGGAATTGAGATCTCATTCAAAGAGAAAGATATCAAATATCTGGAGTCTCCTTTTGTATCCTATACGGATGATCCGATCCGCAAGGACCATGATTGGGAATTGTTTGATCGTCTTTCTCCGAGGAAGAAGCGAAACATAAGTAACTTGAATTCGGGACAGCTATTCGAAATCTTAGTGAAACACTGGATTTGTTATCTCATGTCTGCTTTTCGTGAAAAAAGACCAATTGAAGTGGAGGGTTTCTTCAAACAACAAGGAGCTGGGTCAACTATTCAATCAAATGATATTGAGCATGTTTCCCATCTCCTCTCGAGAAACAAGTGGGGTATTTCTTTGCAAAATTGTGCTCAATTTCATATGTGGCAATTCCGCCAAGATCTCTTCGTTAGTTGGGGGAAGAATCCGCACGAATCGGATTTTTTGAGGAACGTATCGAGAGAGAATTGGATTTGGTTAGACAATGTGTGGTTGGTAAACAAGGATCGGTTTTTTAGCAAGGTACGGAATGTATCGTCAAATATGCAATATGATTCCACAAGATCTATTTTCGTTCAAGTAACGGATTCTAGCCAATTGAAAGG